ATATTGGATCCCCACCTACACACGAAAATTGTTGATAAAACTCTAAAATAGCATTTTCTTTTGACCCAATTTTTTTTTTCTCCTTATCGGTCAAGAAAGATAAGAAAATTTCGGGGTAGCAAACATTCTCTAGAATTTCTCTTAGATTCGAACCCATAGCTGATGATAGAACTAAAATAGATATTTTCTGTTTTCTACTCACACGAGCCCATATTCTTGCTTTTTTATCAATCTCTAATTCTAACCTGCCTCCCCAATCTGATATTATGGTGCCGGTATAGACCGAAATCCCGTTATGATCCAATTCTGACTGGTAATAGATACCAGGACTTTGTAATATTTGATTGATTACAATTCTGTATATTCCGTTTACTATAGAAATTCCAAGGGAATTCATTAAAGGAATGTTTCCAATAAAAATTCGTTGTTCTTGCATATTCCTACTGGTTTTCCAAATTAATCCCGCGGATACATATAATTCAGAAGAATATGTAAGTGATTCATAGACAGCATCTCGTTCTTTTATCAGAGGTTCTACCAATTGATATGTTTCCACAAATAATTGAAATTCAATTTCGTGATCTATATCTTCAATTTTTGGAAATTTCGAAAGTTCTTCTATTAAACCCTGATCAATAAACCGATAAAACCCTTCAAATTGTATCTGATTAAATCCAGGTATTGTAGATGTTCCCTCTTTTCCATCCCCGAGCATCTTGTTTGAATTTCCCATTTATCCGTTTATTGAAAAAATCCCATCTCTCATTCTTCACCGAATCATATCCATAGAATTCGATCTAGCAATAATGGAATTTCTATTCTGTTTACTGAATCACATGAAATTTTATCCAACTCCAAGATATATAGAATGTATTAAATACGTATGAACGGAGACTCGTGGAATTTTTTATAAGAAAGAGATCCAAATGGAATAGAATTGAGAAATACCACTGGAACTTATGGAGTTTTGTAAAGACTAGAAAAAAGTAATTTCATTTTCACCTATGATATTACATATTCCAATTCGATTGCATACCATAAAAAAATGTATTCATGATTGGATCTGTTCAAGCAGATAAACATATAATAAATAGAAAACCTGTGTTTGTTTATTTTTTTTAGTTATTATTATTTATTATAAAAAAAAAGAATGCACAGATAAGATATATATGTCCCTTTTTCTTATTTTATTGTGGTACAGTTATATTTGGGACAGCACATGCTGTGCTCTATCAAAAATTCAATTTTCTCTTCAATGTATTCAATGAAAAATTGAAATACAAAAATTTATTGAGAATTCCTCCTCAAAAGCATCCCTAAAGAGATAAAATACCCCATTATAGTGATAACACAACGTAACGTATGTTCTGATTCTGGGGTTTACATATACTCATAATTACTGTTATAATTGAAATTGAAGAAGATTTCTTTTTAATTGAAAAAACTAAATATGGAGTTAGTTAGAAATCCATTTCTATTTCTAATTATTTTTGTATATTATTAGAAATCAAAAAATGTAGATTTGAATTCAAAAATGGTCATGAATTTACAGTCAATAGTTAATGGTTCTGATTTGGACTAGATTCTATATTCTATATTCTAGATTTTGTGACTGAAAATCTATGTTGAAAAAAAAAGAGACAATTTAAATCGAGTTTCTATCATCGTTTTGGCGGCATGGCCGAGTGGTAAGGCGGGGGACTGCAAATCCTTTTTCCCCAGTTCAAATCCGGGTGCCGCCTCAACAACAGATTTTAAATCCCCTATGATAACTATAACAAACGTAGGAAAAGGCTCTTGATAATTTCTTTTTATCGTTCTAAGCCTCCGGCTCGGGAGGTTCTATTCTCTAACTAAAGTTTTGCCTATCAGATTCAAGGAAAACGTTAAAGTAGTGGGGGGGGGGTCTGTCTGAGTCTTTCACTAGCCAGCGACCAGCGAGGAGATTAAATTAATACTTTTGGAAAGTACCTAAGATACTTTGGATACAGACTCATGAAAGTCTCAAAATGCTCAGACATTCAATAAATATTAGATTAGATGAAGAATTGCCTTTCGTTTTACTTCCAAAAATAAAAATAAAAAACGATAAAAGAAAGAAAAAGTCTTATTCTTTCTACATCTGAGTCAAATTCCTTGGATACTTCGAAAAGTGTTCGTTTACCTGTGTTTACATCTTGTCGATTCTATTAGAAATTCTATAATAAGAATAACTCATTATAAGATAAGTGGAATAAAATAAGTGGATTTTTTGGAGTAGTTCATCAATGGTGACCCAATATCTCTCTCTGTTTTTGACTCTGCACCAGTGCTTTCACTATTATTAGTGAACAATAATGGAATAGTTTCTTCATATTCATAGAAATAGGGGACAGAATTCACATGGATATAGTAAGTCTCGCATGGGCTGGTTTAATGGTAGTTTTTACATTTTCCCTCTCTCTCGTAGTGTGGGGAAGAAGTGGACTCTAGAAGTACTCCTAATTGCGGTAATAATCAA